TGGACTAAAGCGGCGGATTGCTAATCCGTTGTACGAGTTATTCGTACCGAGGGTTCGAATCCCTCTCTTTCCGTTGATGGCTTTATTTTCTCAAATTTCGTAAATTCTTTGTTCTTAGTGAAACATGTGGAATAGCTAAAATCCTAATAAAATTAAAAAAGAAAAAATTTTTATTTTATTCTTCACGCCCAGGATTACGTCCCGGATCATTCGATAGGAATCCAAAGATAAAGAGAGAAACAAAAAATATTACTACTGTGTAAACGAAAAGTTTAAGAGTAAGCATTACACAATCTCCAAGATAAATTTTCGGAAAAAAAAAAGAGAATAGATCCTCCATTTTTACCACATATCCTATTTTGATACCAATAAATGGGGCTTTTCTATAAAAAGAATTTCCAGATTTGCATCTCAACAATTAAATATTGTTTGTTGGAGAGAACCCTAAAATAGGTTTTTAAATAGAAATTCAGGGGTAAAAAAATGAAGTAACTCGGATTTATTGCGACTATCCAAGAATTTCTATGTTTGAATCAAGAGTTCATACTGTAAAACGGATCTAATCTTATTCAACTTTTCTCTACTAAATCATGAATTGTCTAGGATTTTATTAAAGATCTTATCGAAAACTTACAGCAGCTTGCCAAACAAAGGCTAAGAGAAAAAAAAACAAGGGTATGACTGGCATAAAATCTACGATTGGGTTCAAAAAAGCATAGGCCTCGGGCAATTTGCCTAAGAAAAAACTACTCGAATAAAGGGCAGAATTAAGACAGATCAAACTAAAGATATTTAGCATAACAGACATTTTGTTCTTGAAGATAATTGCATTTTGATTGAATTGTGGATATAAGGAAAAAGAAAGGCAGTAAGGTAGACAAAAAAATCCTTCTTTAAACCCACCCAATCAAAAATCTTCTCATTCTCAATGAGAAATAGAAGAAATCATATTTTCATACAATATCTTAATTGAATTATATGTAATGATCAATAAATTCAGTTAAGTTCTCTATCTACACTTAGCAAAAGCACAGGAATCTATTCTATATATATTTGGACTGTAGTTGACAAACAACCAATACTAATAATATTTAATATTATTAATAATCGTATTATTAGTCTTGAATAGAAATGGGGCGTGGCCAAGTGGTAAGGCAACGGGTTTTGGTCCCGTTATTCGGAGGTTCGAATCCTTCCGTCCCAGAGCATATCCAATCTCAAAAATGTTTTGAACAAATATTAAATAGAAAAATAGATATTTAATCTATTCCGTAACGTAAATAAGGGAGCCCCCCCTTATTAATTAGGTATTTTTGTTTGGACCTAATGAAAAATAGAAAATATATGTAAAGGTTGAGACATAGGATAATTGAAAATTTTTTTCGTTTTCTAGAAAAATTAGAGATAGAGAAGAAAGGGGCATAAATTACAATATCTATGCACCAATTGAACCAATGACTATTCATGATTCCATAATTGAATCAATCCCATACCCTTTACTAAAACTAAATTAACTAAATTAGAGGAATGTTATGGTAAAACTTCGTTTGAAACGGTGTGGTAGAAAGCAACGTGCGACTTGAAAGACATGATCCGCTGTGGATTCTTACACCCACCATTTTATATAGGAATAAAGGTGCTCTTCGCTCGACATCATTTGTGCTGTTCCACAGCAACCTCCCTTTTGTTGGGTTGTAATGTAAATAGTGCATGATGAAGCTCGAGTAAAAAAGAAAGTATTCATTCATTTTTCGGGGCAAGGATCTAGGGTTAATGTCAATCAATAAATTGAACAACTTCGTAAATATATCTTCGATATCAAAATAGAAAGAATCCACTTCGAGCAAGTTCCCAATTTTAAAGGATATTTTGTTGGAATTAATCAAACCTTTTCGATACAAAGTGTATCATTCGGAATCAGTCGTCCACAGGATTCTTTGATAAAAAAATCACAAAAAGGGTATGTTGCTGCCATTTTGAAAGGATTAAAAAACACCGAAGTAATGTCTAAACCTAATGATTTAAAACAAAGATAAAGGATCCTAGAACAAGGAAACACCTTTTAAATTGTCTCAATAACGGAATCAGATTAAAGAAAGAATATAAATAGATTTGAAACGAGACAAATAAAAAGGGGTAAAGACTACTCAATAAATAAAGAATTTTCTTTGAACTATTTGACGGTTATCCAACTTGAGTTATGAGTACTAATGGGTGGTTTCATTTTTTAAGAAGGAAGAAGAAAAGGGTGAATGGAATTAAATAAGAGTCTAATTCATTTTAGGATTTTATGGAATCATTTGTCATTTATTAGAATTCCATACACAGACAAAACTTCAAACCAAATCATTTTATCTTGAGCCGTACGAGGAAAAAACTTCCTATACGTTTCTCGAGGGGGGTATTGTTTATCTATATCTATCCCAATGACCCGTCTATCGAATCATTGCAATTGATGTTCGGTCCCGAAGAGAAGGAAAAGATCTTCAGAAAGTGGGTT